TCAAAAAAGGGGGGTTCCTCCTTTTATCGTTGTATGTGAAAGACATGTATTCTTCAAAATGGATCATTCTTTTTAGTTATTATCTATACTTATTTCGTGTATGTGGATAATTTTTTTAATATACTCTTTTTAATATACATTGTTTTTTTACTTTAACATATAAATATATAATAAACATACAAATATATATAATACAAATATATTTATATATACATGTATATGTGATATATATATCACATATACGTATGTGCGCACATCACACATCACATATATAAATGACATGAGGGAAAAAAAATAAGAATAATGAAGAATCCCAATATTTGACTTTTTTTTTCAGATATTTTTTTTTGTTGATTTCTTTTATTATTGTTCCTTTCTAAAAGGATAAAAAAGATAAGAATTCGTGAATCGAGAACAATTTTTAATTATAAGAAAAAGGAGTTTCTTTTCTTATGGAACATACATATCAATATGCGTGGATAATACCTTTTCTTCCACTTCCAGTTACTATGTCAATAGGATTTGGACTTCTACTTATTCCGACAGCAACAAAAAATATTCGTCGCATGTGGGCTTTTCCTAGTGTTTTACTCTTAAGTATAGCTATGGTGTTTTCAGCCAATCTGTCTATTCAACAAATAAATGGAAGTTTTATCTATCAATATCTATGGTCTTGGACCATCAATAATGATTTTTCCTTAGAGTTTGGATACTTGATCGATCCACTTACTTCTATTATGTCAATACTAATTACTACTGTTGGAATCATGGTTCTTATTTATAGTGACAAGTATATGTATCACGATCAAGGATATTTGAGATTTTTTGCTTATATGAGTTTTTTTAATACTTCTATGCTGGGATTAGTTACTAGTTCAAATTTGATACAAATTTATATTTTTTGGGAACTTGTGGGAATGTGTTCTTATTTATTAATAGGGTTTTGGTTCACACGACCAATTGCAGCAAGTGCTTGTCAAAAAGCTTTTGTAACTAATCGTGTAGGGGATTTTGGTTTATTGTTAGGAATCTTAGGTTTTTATTGGATAACAGGTAGTTTAGAATTTCGGTATTTGCTCGAAATAACTAATAACTTAATCCAGAATAATGGGGTCAATTCTTTATTTGCTACCTTGTGTGCTTCTTTATTATTCGTCGGTGCAGTTGCTAAATCCGCACAATTCCCCCTTCACGTATGGTTACCTGATGCTATGGAAGGACCCACTCCTATTTCGGCTCTTATACACGCTGCTACTATGGTAGCAGCAGGAATTTTTCTTGTAGCTCGGCTTCTTCCTCTTTTCATAGTCATACCTTATATAATGAATTTAATTTCTTTAATAGGTGTAATAACACTATTATTAGGGGCTACTTTGGCCCTTGCTCAAAGAGACATTAAAAAAAGCTTAGCCTATTCTACAATGTCTCAATTGGGTTATATTATGTTAGCTCTAGGTATAGGTTCTTATCGAGCTGCTTTATTCCATTTGATCACTCATGCCTATTCAAAAGCTTTATTGTTTTTGGGATCCGGATCTATTATTCATTCAATGGAACCTATTGTTGGATATTCACCAGATAAAAGTCAGAATATGGTTCTTATGGGTGGTTTAACAAGATATGTTCCAATTACAAGAACTACTTTTTTATTGGGTACACTTTCTCTTTGTGGTATTCCACCTCTTGCTTGTTTTTGGTCCAAAGATGACATTCTTAATGATAGTTGGTTGTATTCACCAATTTTCGCAGTAATAGCTTATTTCACAGCAGGATTAACCGCATTTTATATGTTTAGGGTATATTTACTTACCTTTGATGGGTATTTTCGCGTTCATTTTAAAAATTACAGTAGCACGAAAAATGGTTCGTTCTATTCCATATCTCTATGGGGAAAAGGAACTCCAAG